ATGAAATGAGCTTCTTTATATAGTAGAATTATTTTTAGCTTTATGCTTATAGGTCTTATATTATGAATCCCTATGTTAGTCCTTTCAGGGTTTGTAATGACAATTTTAGGGGTTGTATGGTTTTTAAAGGATAGGTTTACTCAAAGAGCACATTATTTAAAAGGGTTTTTTCTTTTTATAATGAGCGAAGTGTTAATTTTCGCTAGTTTATTTGTTACTTGTTTATGATTCCGAGACATTAAAGACATCAATATTTCAGAATACAATGAACTACCCCTTTTAGGTTCATTTTTATTGTTAGGTTCTTCTGTAACTGCTACTTGCTATCACTTACAAATGAACTTAAGAAGTTTACACTTAGTGTTAACTATTTTATTAGGTGTTTGTTTTATTATTTTACAGGGGTTTGAGTATGATGAGAGTGTAGTTAATTTATTTAGCAGTGTTTATCATGCAAGATGCTTTACTACTATCAGTTTACATTTTAGTCATGTTTTAATAGGATTGTTTTTATTAACTGGGTTACTCATTTATACCCCAAAGGTTGTTAAGTTGTATTATAGTAACTTAGTTATTTGATACTGACATTTCGTAGATTATATTTGGTTACTAGTATACAGTGTAGTATATATTTTTTAAATAATAATTAAGTTAAGTTAAAGTATAAACTGTTAGGTTGTGGGGCTAAAAATAAATTAAATTTTACTTAATATAGATGATTAGTATAGTCAAGAATAATGTATATGATCTTCCCACTAATAGTGGGTTAAATTATTATTGATGTAGTGGTTTTGTACTTAGCGGCACTATAGTTATACAGGTAATTACCGGTATTTTACTATCTTTATTGTATGTTGCAGACCAAAACATTAGATTTGGTTGTGTAATGGGCTTCAGTAACGAAGAGCTTTCTCTATGATTAGTACGTTATTCCCATATTTGAGGAGCAAGTGGTATATTTTTTATCATGTTTATTCATATGGGACGCGCTCTTTATTATGGTAGGTTTAAAAAGGGATTTGTTTGAAGCGTAGGTTTTATACTTTATCTTTTAATGATGGTAGAAGCTTTTTTAGGGTATATTCTTCCCTGACATCAAATGTCTTTTTGAGCAGCTACGGTTTTAACCGGTGTAGTTCAAAGGGTTCCATTTATAGGAGAAATTGCTTATAATTATATTGTTGGGGGATTTGGTGTTACAAATGTAACGCTAGTTCGAATGTTTGCTGCCCACATTATAATAGCTTTCTTTATTTTGGGTTTAGTTGGGGTCCACTTATTTTACCTTCATAAGCAAGGATCAAAAAATTCTTTAAGCTTAAGAAATGGTTATAGGGATTCTGTTTATTTCCACCATTATTATTCTACTAAGGACTTACTTGCTGTTATGTCTTTTATTAGTTTACTATTAGGTTTAATGTTGTTATCTCCGGACTTGGCTTTAGACTCTGAAGCTTATTTACGGGCTGATCCAATGACTACTCCTGTTAATATAAAGCCTGAATGATACTTTTTATTTTATTATGCTATGTTGCGTTCTATAAGTTCTAAGATAGGGGGCTTAGTCTTAGTAATTAGGTTCTTATTACTACTATGGGTTCCATTTAGTTCAAATAAGAGGGGCTCTTCCTATAGCTTATTATACCAAGTAAACTTTTGGTCTGTAGTTAGCTTACTATTTGTATTAAGCTATTTAGGGGCCTGCCACCCTGAATGACCCTATGATTGGATAAGGTTTATTTGCAGTATATTAGTGGTTTCATTATTAGTTGTACTAAAGTTTTTATAATGCTAAGTCTATTTTTTTTTATATTTACAATTTATTGTGTTAATCTTGTAATTAGTGGGTTTGAAATGGTAAAATTAATTATATTTTTGGAAAGATTAAAAATTTTATTTATATTATGCTCTGGTTTAATATTAATTAGTACAAACCCACTATTGTGAGTATACTTTATAGTTACAGCTACTTTAGGTGTAGTTTTTATTTTATGTTTACTAAGTCGATTATGATTCTGTGACAAATTCTTCCTTTAAGATTGTTTTTACTATCCTTATTTTTACTAGTAAGACTATCTCAAGGGTTAAAAGGTGGCTTATTAATAGGGGATTTAATTTTTATTGATAGGTTTGGTATTATACTTAGGATTATACCAGTTTTTAGTTTAGTTTCTTTAATTATATTCATAAACAGGGAACTAAGGTTTAACAAAGGAGTGTTAATAGTCTTGAGTGGTTTATCTAGTGTTATTTGTTTTAACTGTAGAAATTTAATATTGTTTTTTATAAGATATGAGTTAAGAATAATATTATTACTATTTAGTTTATTTATAGGTTCTCCTTATTCCGAGCGAAAATTAGCTGGATGATACTTTTTAGGGTATCTTGTGTTTGGGGGTATACCACTATTACTGTGTTGTATTTATAGTAGGGTTTATGCTCATAGTTTTAGTTTACTAGATAACAGCGTATCATTAAATCACTTACTTTTTTTAATATTTATAACAAAGGTTCCTTTATTCCCCTTCCATAGTTGATTGCCAATAGTACATGCTGAGGCAAATAGATATGTTTCTATAATGCTTAGTGGTTATATAATGAAGTTAGGTTTGTTAGGTATAGTTCGGTTTTTCAAAATATCTGGGGACAGCTTAAAGGTTTATGTTTTTATATTTTTTTTAGCTACCTGTTATTTTTTTATTACATGTTTTTTGGAGCTAGATAAAAAGCGTTGGTTAGCTTTCTTAAGATTAGGGCATATTAGGGTTGGTATGGTTGGTTTATTTAGTTTACCACAAAGAGAAGAATTCTTATTGGGTAGATTTAGATTAGGTCATGCTCTTTCTGTTATATACTTATTCTTGTTCTTTAATATTCAGTCTAGAGCTATTGGTTCTCGTAACTGAATTGTAATTATAAATAATAATAAAGGTAGCAGGATATGATTACTCATTTTAGGTACTTTAAGCTTAATAGCTTTTCCACCAAGCGTTCTTTTTATAAAAGAAGTATTTATTTTTGCTTCTAAAACAAAAATTAATAGTATACTTGCTTTATTCTGTTTGTATGTATTTTTAGGGGTGTTAGGACCAATTTGTATACTAAGTCTGTACTTAAGACGTCTTTCCAACACTAGTAACTATAATACGGATAAATTTAGTATTTTAGTTTTATTATCAAGAATGTTTATTTTTAATTTATATTTTATTATTATATAAAGTTTTCCTTAGCTTAGTTTAAAGCGTTAATTTGAAGAGTTAAAGTCAGTGTTATAACTAGGAAGAAATATATATATATATTATATTACGACAATACTATCCAGTAGAGTCAAATATGTAGAGTAGGGGATTATGAGCCAGGTTGTGGCGTGATGGTTCCTGCATTGGGTTGGAGGAATATCACCTTCGGTGTACATTGTGATTTTTACTAGTTATACTAGATAAAAAGCGCCGAAATTTGATAATTTACTTATCATTAGTTAAATTGCCGAAATACATATTACAGCCAACATTTGAATACCCCAATATTATTGTTTTTTATTTTCAGTATAAAAAGCAGGTGGTACTGAGGCGAAAGTTTATTATTCGTAGGTTTTTGAACACAATTCATTGCCGCACACGGTAGTAACAGGTAGGCACACACACGTGAGTATGAAGTGCATATATACCAAATTTCACATATTTGCAAAGACAGGAGTCTAAGGACTTCTCCCAGAGGCTCTTACCACTTAGGGTAAGGCGTAAAGACTGGTTATGTATATTGTTTTATACTGCAAAAAAAAAAAAGCAAAAAAAGTGAAAGGGGGTGTATATACATATAATATATTGTCTTAATTAGGGGGGTCGAGGCTGAGGTAGAAGAAAAATAATAGGCAAATATTGTATAAATTACTTTTTAATTTTAGTATTCATATATATTGGTTTTTGCAACATGCCTTTTTCTCGGTTTGAGCAGCCGTAATAAAAAAAGAAGGTGGAGAGCAAATTTTGCTCTATTGTTGCAGCGTTACATTATTAGTGATTTTTTTTTTGTATCCATTAGTATTAACTATTTTAACGTTTAAATGATTTTTAATAGAAGTGTTAATTTTATATTGTTCAGTATAAAGAAAATAGTAAATAACAAGGTGCTTAGTAGTTTACTGCTAATTCTTATTTTAATGGAGTTTATTTTATACCGTGTTCCTGGTATTTTTGATGTACATTATTTTATAATTTTTTTAGTAGTACTGCTTCTTCCTTATTTTATAAGCTTATTTTCTAACCGTGTAGTAAGGGATTGGGAAGAATTTTTTTGTAGGTTTACCCCTGTTGGAGCTCCTATAGGTATTGCTCCTTTTGTATGTATTGCTGAAGGTATAAGCTATATTGTTCGTCCTTTTGTATTAGTTTTACGTCCATTTTTAAATTTAACTATTGGAGCATTTGGTGCTTTAAGTTTAGGAGGGTTTATTAGCTCCAGGTTTAATCCAATAATTTTTGTACTTTTTTTATTTATATTTTTTTATGAAATATTTGTTAGTTTAGTTCACTGATTTATTGTAAGTAAAATTTTAATTTTTTTTATAGATCACTAGTATTTAACATGAAATTTACCTTGTTTAGTTCCTTAAGTATAAGTTTAATAACTTTATGTTTATGTATTAGGCTCACTTGTTTTAAAATTCTTATCCTGTGGGTTTTAATAGAGGTTTCAGGGTTTTGTCTAATTTATATCTTTTTAACTTGTGAGGACAACTCAAAAGTTAGGTTTTCATCATTTATTTTTTATTTAATAAAAGGTATAAGTTCTATTTTGATTATTTCCGGGGTATACTTAAGAAGTGAGTTTCTTATAGAGTTTGGTGTAACAAGTAAGTTTTTTATCTTCCCCTTTAGAATGGCTTTGTTTTACATTTTTAATAATGTTAATTGGACAGTTATTTATATTATAGGGTCATTATTTAAGGTTTTTATAGTGAGGCTAAGGTTTATAGTTAAATCTTTTTCTAACGTTATATTACTTTATCTTACTTTAATGTTCTGTGGTTATTTTATTTTATTTGTTAATTTAAAAATAAAGGGTGTTTGGTTCGTTATTAACTTAAGAAGTGGTATCTTATTGTTTTCTGGTTGTATGTGCTTAGATAACAGGTTAATAGGTGTTTTATTAGTATTTTATTTGTTTATAAGGTTATTTAATATTTATTTATTTAGTGGGTTAGACTCGATTCTTAATTATTATGTCTCAAGGTCTACCAAAATAACCTTAAGTTATTTGATTTTTGTTGTTGGTTTCCCTGTTTCTATAAATATTATTTATAAAATAATTGGGGTTGTCATTTTATTAAATCTAAACTATATTCCCTTTACTGTTCTATGGTGTTTATACATTATAGTTGAAACTGGGTTTTTATTTTTTTATTTTAGCAATATTCTAAGGAGCTTAAAGAGTGTATATTAGTTTGGTATAGTTCTTCAGAATATATGTGTTACAAACATAAGGGTTTATTTTTTAAATGCCAAAATAACAAGGTAATTTAAGTATAGAATAAAAATTTTGCGTATTTTAAGTGAGTATTCATAATTACTCCTTTGTTTAAATAGTGTTAGTTAAGTTATAATGTTTACTTGTCGTGTAGAAGTTGCTTATTTTAAGCACACTATTATGCTTTATTTATTGAGGGAGTTACTAAGGTTTATCTTAATAATGGTTTTTGTAGCTTTTTTTATCTTAGCTGAGCGTAAGGTGTTGGGGTATATACAGCTTCGAAAGGGGCCAAAAAAGACAGGATTAATAGGGTTATTTCAAAGATTCGCAGACTTAGGTAAGTTAATTCTGAAGACTAAGACTTATTCTTTCCAGTACCGTTCCTTGTTTTCCTTATTTGGTGTTTACTTGCTTGTAGTGGTTAGTTTATTATATTGTAATATTTATGCTCTTTATAGCTTAGATTATAATAACCCTTATTTATTATTGTTTTTCTTTTTATTAACTTCTCTATCCAGATACTCTATTCTTAGAGTGGGGTGGGGTAGAAACAATAAGTACTCTTTATATGGTAGTTTACGTAGCTCTTTTGGAGCAGTAAGATACGAAATGTCTTTTATGTGTTTTTTATTAATATTAGGTTGTATATTAGGGTTTTATAGTGTTTATGACCCCTATTTTAATAGTAGTGTTTATAGTAAAATAATATTATTGTGGCCTATTTATATATTATTCCTTTTATGCTCTTTATGTGAAACTAATCGTATACCTTTTGATTTTGCTGAATCAAAGAGTGATTTAGTTTCAGGATTTAATACAGAGTTTTGTAAAACACATTTTGTTTGTTTATTTGCTTGTGAATACTTGATTGTTTTTATTATGGGTTGATTTTCAAGAGTATACTTTTTTAGAGGATTTATTTACTATATAATGATAATGTTAACAATATTTTTCTTTTTATGGTCTCGAGGTACCTTACCACGATTATATTATAATGTTTTCATAGAGTTTTTTTGAGTTTATCTTTTAGTATTTTTAAGCTGATTCATTTTAATAATACTATAGGAATTATAGTTTAACTTAAATCGTAAAGCTGTTAACTTTAAGATGCTAAATCTTTAGCTTGTTCCTTTTAAGGTAGTTTATATTAAAATATTATCTTTGGGTGGTAAAGAACTCTTAGGAGTCTTACTGATAGGGCTGCTTAGCAGGTTGCTTTGATATAGCAAATCGTAAAATTAAATTTTCGTCAGTAAAAGAATATAGCTATATTTAAGTAACAGATTCTTACTCTGTAGAAGGTTTTATAACCTGTTCTTATATGTTTTATTTGGTTAGTATATTAGTTTTTCTTTTATTGATCTTATTAGTGCATATTTATCATATGTACTTGTGGAAAGGTACTATGACCAGGGTAGATAATGTTTGAGTAAGTTCCTTTGAGTGTGGCTTTTTAAAATTTAGAAGGGCTTATAGTAGGTTTACTTACGGTTTTATTTTCTTTTTAGTGGTGTTTGTGTTATTTGATCTAGAGGTATCAATGTTAATAAACTTTTGTTTTAATATGAGGTCTATAGATAACTTTATGTTTTATTATTTATTCATCTTAGTTTTATGCTTAGGTTTTACTTTTGAGTTATTATCTGGTAGGTTAAAGTGAGTAGTATAGGGAAAATATTATAAACTTACTGCTAATAAGTTTAAGAAATTTATCATTTCATTTTCCTTTAAATTTCAGAGGTTTACGTTAATATAGACGATTTGTTTTCAAAACAAAAAGTGCTGGTTAAAGCATCCTTTGTATAATGAAAAGTTTATTATCTTGATTATTTACTCTAGACCATAAGCGTATTGGTCTTATATATAGGATTGTTGGTGTATGAGCTGGGTTTGTAGGCTTAGGGTTAAGTCTACTTATTCGTATACAACTTTCAGACCCGTATTACAACATTATACCTTTTGAGGTTTATAATTATGTTATTACAAGTCATGGTATTATCATGATATTTTTTTTCTTAATGCCAGTTTTAATAGGAGGATTTGGTAATATATTATTGCCAATTCTATTAAACTTAAAAGATTTAAACCTTCCTCGATTAAATGCTTTAAGTGCTTGATTATTAATGCCTTCTATGGTTTTAGTCTTCGCCAGTATCTGATTTGGTAGGGGGACTGGATGAACATTTTATCCTCCTCTTTCAAGAGTTACTTTTAGTTCTAATGTGGGTACTGATTTTTTAATGTTCTCTCTACATTTATCTGGTATTTCTAGGATTTTCAGTTCATTAAACTTCATATGCACTATTATTAGTGCTTGGGGTGTGTCTGTAAATGTTAAGGATACCCCTATAGTGGTTTGGGCTTATTTATTCACATCAATTTTATTAATTTTATCTTTACCTGTTCTTGCTGCAGGTATAACTATGTTATTATTTGATCGTAACTTCAACTCATCCTTTTTTGACCCGGTAGGTGGTGGAGATCCTGTTTTATTTCAACATTTATTCTGGTTTTTTGGTCATCCAGAAGTTTATGTTCTTATCCTACCAGCTTTTGGTATGATTAGTCATATTTGTATAACATTAAGAAACGGAGAACAACCTTTTGGTTACTATGGAATGGTCTTTGCTATGTTTTCAATTGTGTGTTTAGGTAGAGTAGTTTGAGCCCACCACATGTTTTCTATTGGTATGGACGTAAAGACCTCAGTATTTTTTAGTTCTGTAACAATGATTATCGCTGTTCCAACAGGAATAAAGATATTTACATGGTTATATATGCTTTCAAGTAGTTCTAATAAGCTTAATAACCCAATTGTTTGATGGGTTTATGGTTTTATAATTCTCTTTACAATAGGGGGTGTTACCGGTATTGTTTTATCTTCTTCTGTATTAGATGTTATGTTACATGATACTTGATTCGTAGTAGCTCATTTCCACTATGTTTTCTCTTTAGGGTCGTATAGTGGTGTAGTTCTGTCCACAATATGATGATGGCCTTTATTAACTGGGCTAAGTTTAAGTAATATTCTATTAAAGGCTCATTTTATTTTGTCTATGATAGGGTTTAATTTATGTTTTTTTCCTATTCATTACTTCGGTTTATGTGGTTTACCTCGTCGTGTTTGCTTATATGATGATTCATTTTATTGAATAAAAATTATGAGTAGTTTAGGAAGTTTAATTTCTGGATTTACGGCTTTTATATTCTTTTATATCCTATGAGAGAGTTTTACTAGTCGTCGTATAGTCTTAGGCTTATGAAAAGAAAGAAGTAGAGTGGTTAATGGTTTAAATGGAGGGTTAAAGTATCATGTTGAATTTACCTCAATATTCCGTACATTCATAATTTAAATAAAAGGGCTTTTTTAGTTTAATTAAAAATATGGTTTTTGTAATACCAAGATATTATTATCAATACTAAGCTTTAATTAAAAATTTAATTAAGATTAATTGTACCTTTTGCATCATGATTAAATGATTATTTTTCTAATATTAGTTTATTCGAAATTATGTGATCTTATATTGGTATACATATTATTTGGGTAATGTGGTATAAGAAGCCATTATAAGAAGTGATAAGTTATACGTACATAATTATATCTAACTAGAGGTTATTTTAACAGTATTATTTCATTATAATATTGTAGTTTATTTGCTTTATGTTTATTTAATAATTTTGGATTAATATTATCCTTAATCTTGTTATAAAGTAATATAATTTATACTACAGCAATTGTTCAGTACCTCTCTCAATATAACTATTTAATTAGATTATGTTATAAATAAGTATATAAATAATAATAATTTTTCTCGTAATAATCCGAACTGTTTATTAAAAACATTTCCTATTGTAAAGTTTTATAGGTAACCCCTGCTCATCGTTATAAATATTTTATAACAAGAAGCCGCAGTATTTTGACTGTGCTAAGGTAGCATAATTAATTGCCTTCTAAATAGAGGATTGTCTGAATGGGGATAATTGGGTTTAATTTAAGATTATTATTATAAGAAATTAGTTTGTAGTTGCAGAACACTACTTTATTTTATAAGACGGAAAGACCCTAAGAGCTTAATTTCTTTTATTTTGGGCAAAGCTATAAGTTTAAATAGTTTATAAACCTATTGGGGAAAAAATAAAGTTACCTTAGGGATAACAGGGTTAGATGTATTTAGAGTTCTTATCAATGTGCATAATTGCCACCTCGATGTTGACTTAAATTTACTTTATTGTGTAGAAGCTTTATAAGTAAGCCTGTTCGGCTTTTAAAATTTTTCATGAGTTGAGTTAAGACCGGTGTAAGCCAGGTCGGTTCTTATCTATAAGTGGTCTACTATAGTACGAAAGGATTTAGTAGTAAATAAGTTATTTATATTATAGAGGTGTGGATATTAAAAGTTTATTTTGCAAAAATAAATACGGACATTACTTATGTCCTATCTACTTATTTATTGGTTTAATTTCAGCCAAAGAAATACAAGAAAGGATCCACATATATTAGTTTTATAGAGTTCATAACACAATATTAGTTATTGATTTAGTGGATAGATTTTATAATTTTGTTAATCAAATTTAAGTCCTTTATCTTATTATCTAGGAAAAGTCACAGTGCCAGCATCCGCGGTTATTCTGTTTAGTATTATTTCAAAATATAAAAACTACTTAGTATCATTTTCTATATAGGTAGAATTCAAATAGAAATTAAATATTACTAAGTGAATCATATAAATTAAGAGTGCAAGAATGAGATTAGATACCTCAGTATTACTTATATAATAAATTTTAGTTAAACTAAAGAAATTTGGCAGTCTTTTATTCTTTACTGGGGGTTGTGTGTGTTAAAGGATGATCCACCAATTAACTTACCCTTTATTAATGTAGGTGTACGTCTGACTAGATATTAATATAAAGATATATTGGTGTAACTATTAATAGTTTAAGTCAAGTCTATGTGCCACTATATAAGGGTTCACATGCTACACATTAATAAAAAACAAGTTGTTAATAGCTTTTTATTTAGGACTAGTGAGTATATACATTAATTTAGTTGTATATAAAAGAGTTTAATAGAGGTACATACCGCCCGTCAATCTCGGTTTTCACTGAGATAAGTCGTAACATGGCAGCCTATGGGGAACCAGAGGCTTGTAAAATGTCATTAAGATTAATTTATTATGATATAGCTACTTATACAATATTATTATGTACTTTTCTATGTATATTAGTAATTTATTATTTGTTTGAGTTAGGTATGTTGTACAATAGTAACCTAATGTTAAGAAAAGAATGAAATTTATTAGAGTTTGTATGGACTTTAATACCAACTTTATTAGTTAGAGTTCTTTGTATACTAAACTTAAGATTTATTTATTTTGACTCCGAGTTAGAAGCAGAAGAGTTAGTTAAGGTTATTGGGCGTCAATGATATTGAAGCTATGATGATTCTTTTAAAGGGTTTTATGATTCTTATTACAGCGAAGCTTTAACCTACAATGTGGACAATCCAATGGTTTTACGATTTAATAAGACCACTCGTATTTTAGTTAGTTCTTCTGATGTTATACACTCTTTTTCCGTTCCAGATTTGGGGTTAAAGATGGATGGTATTCCTGGTCGCATTAATCATTTAACTTATCTTCCTGATCGTGTTGGTGTTTTCGTCGGTTATTGTAGAGAATTGTGCGGTGTAGGGCATTCTTTTATGCCAATTTGTATCGAAGTAGTCAAGAAATAATTAATAATTATAAAAAAAATAAAATAAAAATTTTTTATATGGTTGTTGGTAAAATTTTATGATAAATACAAAAAAAAAATCAATTTGAAAGGTAGTTACCTTACAAGCAGAATTATATTGATGTAATTTTTAGTAGCATATAAACTTTTCGTGTTTAATGAAGCGGTAAATCGCTATATAATATAGATGAGATTAAATAGTATTCTTTTTATATTTTTAGTTTTAATTTCTTGTAGTTACAAAATATTTGTAGCCGGTGGATCTTATTGTTTATTTCTTGTAATGTTGAGGCTTATAAGCAGTAGATTGTTATATATAAAAAGGCTATCTTTTTGGTATTGTATTATAATGTTACTAATTTATGTAGGAGGTGTGTACATCTTATTATTATTTGTATCTATTTATTCTTATAATAGATTTAGTTATAGTAATTTCCTTTCAAGTTTGGTGTACTTATTATTTTTTACTAGTAGAATTTTACTGAGAGATAGTGAGTGATCTACTGAGTATTGATTTAATATAGTTAACTTCAGTATAATTAGGGATGAGAGGAACATGCTTATTACAAGAAATAATTGAGTGTCATTTATATTCATTTTATTGGTTATAATATTAAGTTTAATAATTTTTTCTTTTATTTTTAGTCAAAATAGTAGATATGTCCGTTAACACGTTTTATGTGTGTATACACTAGCTTAGCACAATATTAGTGCGTAGAATTGTAGCTTCTGAGGTAATATTAAATTATTAGCTAGAAATATTATTAAAGATGTTAGAAGTTTAATAAGTTTGTTTTAGGAACAAAAAATGGGGTTATCCCCTCTTTAAGTAAGTCCTTATAGGGTAATGTATTTAGCATTGTATCTTTTGGTGATATAAGTGGTAGTTTAACCCCCTATAAAAAAAAGTAAGTTAATAAAAAACTGTTTGATTCATGATCAAAAAATACACTATGTGTCTTTTTTAATTTTTTAAAATTTAATATAGATTAAATATATTAACGGACAATACTATCCAGTAGAGTCAAATATGTAGAGTAGGGGATTATGAGCCAGGTTGTGGCGTGATGGTTCCTGCATTGGGTTGGAGGAATATCACCTTCGGTGTACATTGTGATTTTTACTAGTTATACTAGATAAAAAGCGCCGAAATTTGATAATTTACTTATCATTAGTTAAATTGCCGAAATACATATTACAGCCAACATTTGAATACCCCAATATTATTGTTTTTTATTTTCAGTATAAAAAGCAGGTGGTACTGAGGCGAAAGTTTATTATTCGTAGGTTTTTGAACACAATTCATTGCCGCACACGGTAGTAACAGGTAGGCACACACACGTGAGTATGAAGTGCATATATACCAAATTTCACATATTTGCAAAGACAGGAGTCTAAGGACTTCTCCCAGAGGCTCTTACCACTTAGGGTAAGGCGTAAAGACTGGTTATGTATATTGTTTTATACTGCAAAAAAAAAAAAGCAAAAAAAGTGAAAGGGGGTGTATATACATATAATATATTGTCTTAATTAGGGGGGTCGAGGCTGAGGTAGAAGAAAAATAATAGGCAAATATTGTATAAATTACTTTTTAATTTTAGTATTCTTATATATTGGTTTTTACAACATGCTTTTTTCTCGGTTTGAGCAGCCGTAAATAAAAAAAGAGGTTTTTATTAAAAATTACTTATATGCTTTTAGCTTTGTTAAAAATCCAAATAAATCTTTGTATTGTTTCTGGTTCGTTTTTGTGTTAGTATATGGCTTAGTTTGAAGCTAGGTTAACTAAATAATAATTTAGCTAACATTATATACTAGTGTCAGAGATTTATGAGTCGATTTTAAGCGTCGAATACGAAAGCTTGCCTTTCCTAGTATTTATGCCAATGTCTTGTAGTCAAGGATAATGTTTCGGCCATTATTTATGTAGTTATGCTCTACCTTTGGTTATGGGTTTAAGCATTACAAACTTTGTGGTAATCGTGTTGCTTTTTACATTTTTAAGGTTATATACTTTAGATTTTAATTTAGTAATAAGCTTATGTAGCTTAGATTACTTAGTTAATTTGTACACTTCTTTTACTATTGATTTGTTGTCTACTAGTTGCTTAGGTATGTTGATGAGGTGCTTTATAATCGCAGGTATTTTTTACTGACATTATTTTTCATGACACAGAGACTACCTAATAGTAAATATTCAGGTTTTTGTCCTAAGAATGGCATTTTTGATATTTACAAGTTCTAGTATTAATAGGTTTATAGGTTGAGAAGTTTTGGGAGTATCAAGGTTTTTCTTAATCTTATATTATGGTATTTATTGTTCTTCTCGAGCTGCCATGATAACTATTATATCTTCTCGACTGGGAGATGTAGGATTTTTTATATTCATATCTTGTTGCTTAAGAGATACTATTCCCAGTATAAGTATTTTATGTAGAATTTTTATAATGTTTTTACTAATTAGTAAGAGAGCAGTTTTCCCCTTAACAAGTTGGTTGTTAGAGGCCATGCGTGCGCCCACACCGGTAAGGAGTCTTGTTCATTCTTCTACTTTAGTAGCTGCTGGAATAGTTCTTATATGTCGATATGAGTCCCTATTAGTTGGGGGTTATTATAGTTATTTATTTTACTCTTTATGTATCTTTACTGTAATTATTAGTGCAACATGTGCTTTCTTTTATTCTGATACTAAGAAGATAATAGCTTTATCTACTTGTAATAATATAAGCTGGTGTTATATTTATTTATATAAAAGAATGTGGGAGCTATGTATCATACAATTAGTATGTCATGGTATTTTTAAGTGTATATTATTTTGTTTAATAGGTGATTTTTTAGTAAATTCTAAAAAAAGACAAAATAAGTCTATGCATTATTATTTTGGTTCGGAAGCTTATAGGATTATAGTTACTATAGTATGCCTTTTTATTAGTGGTGCTCCATTTTTAGGGGTATATTTTAGAAAGCATTTATTTATAGCTTATCTTTCTGAGTCAACCAGGTTAGTTCCATGTTTACTTATCACCCTAGGGCTTAGTTTATCTTTTCTTTATACTTTTCGTTTATTAAAAGTTTTAAATTCAGATAATAAAAGTAATACTGGTGGGTTCAATAAAGTTTATATTGTTAGGATAATTATATTACCTTATTATGTTTTTATAAATAGTTTAATAAGAAAAAGCATATTAGAAGATAGCCTTCCCGGGTTCATCCTAAAAATTTTAGTTAAAAGTCTAATTTTACTTATGAGGCTAGGAGGATATTTATTATCCCTGAACATTAATGATAAGTGGTTTACTGGGCTTTATGGTCAAGATTTTATGATAATGGATAGTATACAAGTGTTAAGCTTTTTATCTAGATTTACTTATTGTTTAAGTATTTTCCGTTGAGAAAGGTATTGTGTTTCATTATTTTCTGAGTATCGTTTACGGTTTAATACAAGTATAGGGTTTTTATTAGTAGTTAGGTTAATGTTCTATATATTATTAATCTTATTATAGTCTTAAACAAAAACAGTATTATTATAATTAATATACTATCTTTCCAAGTTAGAGATCCTTTAGGTTTAGGATACTGTAGAT